TTCTAAATTCTCATAGGGTCCCCCTGGAATTCCTTCCAGAGCCTGCTGGATAATTTTTATAGATTCTGTCATTTCGCCAATTCGTACTAAATATCGAGCTAATGAATCCCCCTCTTTTTGCCATTGAATCTCCCAATCAAATTCCTCGTAACACTCATAACGATCAACTTTACGAAGATCCCATTGTATTCCGGAAGCTCGTAGCGTTGGTCCCGATAAACCCAAGTTTAGTGCCTCTTCTCCGCCAATAATGCCTACGCCCTCAACCCGTTCTAAAAAAATAGGATTCCGTGTAATAAGCTTTTGATATTCAGCAACCCCGGTTAAAAAATAATCGCAAAAATCCAAACATTTATCTATCCAGCCATGAGGTAGATCAGCAGCGACTCCTCCGATACGAAAAAAATTATGCATCATGCGCATGCCGGTAGCAGCTTCAAATAGGTCATATATCAATTCTCGTTCTCGAAAAATATAGAAGAAAGGAGTCTGCGCCCCAATATCTGCCATAAAAGGACCAAGCCATAACAAATGGGAAGCGATACGACTCAACTCCAACATAATAGCTCTGATATAGCTAGCCCTTTTAGGTACTTGAATATTCCCTAGCTGTTCGGGCCCGTTTACGGTTATTGCTTCTGTGAACATAGTAGCTAAATAATCCCAACGTGTTACATAAGGCAAATATTGTATAATTGTTCGATTTTCCGCAATTTTCTCCATCCCTCTATGTAAATAACCCAATACTGGTTCACAGTCAATAACATCTTCACCATCGAGAGTAACGATCAGTCGAAGAACACCATGCATTGATGGGTGGTGAGGGCCCATATTGACTATCATGAGGTCTTTTCTTGTAGTTGGTGGAATCATAAGTTTTTCTCGAGTCATTCTTCCATGCATTCCTGAAAGTAAAAAGAAAGAAGTTCATCCAAATTTAAACGACTAAGCTCAAATGGTATCACGCTTCAAATTAACGAGTTTTTATCTCTCGAATATCCAACTCCCCAATTAATTCTTTATAGCGCCCCCTATTTCTTTTTGACAAATAAGCCAGCAGTCGTTGACGTTTTCCCAAAATTTTTCGCAAACCTCTCTGAGATGAAAAGTCTTTTTTGTGCAATTCCAAATGTGAAGTAAGTCTCCTTATCTTAGTGGTGAAACTGAATACTTGAAATTCAACAGACCCCCTGGTTTCTTCGTTTTCTTTTTGAGAAATAATTGAAATCAATGAATTTTTTACCATAAAAAAATGCCCCTTGCCCTTTTTACAGATATGGATTTTACCGATCAGTAATAATAATGCCATTAATTTGAATGTGGTATATACAATAATCTAATCAAAATTTCTTTATGAACTCCTAATTTCCTGAATTCAAATCAATCAATCCAATTTTGAATTGGTTTTAGATAGGAATAGAAAAGGTTGGTACATTTTTGGATCGAAGAATTTAGACCTAAAATAAAGAAGGTTCCGTTGATTCATTTCGAGATCTAATTCAGACATTATTCATTTCATATTGGATACTAGAATGAAATGTGAGATAAGACATGTGATCTGTGTATTTGTTTGCTTTTATATACCCTATTATATATTTTATATACCCTATTATATATATAGGGTATAGGATATATAGAAAAAGTGTATTATCCAAAAATTTTCAATCGTGGATACATCTGTATCCTTAACATACTGAAACGGCTGCCATTATTGGTATCAAACCAATAACGATTCATACAAGCTAAATCTTCTAATCGATAATTAGGCCAAAGAAAGAGCTTTAATTTCATTAATTGATTTTTCTCTCCATCAAGATGGTTATTGTCATGTGAAACTTGGCTGCTGTTTTTTACGTTCCAAAATACCGGATTTTGATCTATATAATTTCTATTTTTTGAATTGAAACAAATTAGAATTCTCAATTTTCTACGACGTCTAAAGGATAAAATATTTTCGGGAACAAGTAAATCAAAATGATTTTTGTCTCTATTTCCAGTTATTCTTTGATGTGGTGAAATAGTTTCATCCAAATTATTGTTAGAAGCATGTCCTTGCTCTTGGTATTTTTGATGCTTATTCTTATGAACCAACGAAATACCTATGGTTTGATACATAATAAATTGCCCATCTTTTTTTTCAGACAGACGAATGGGTTCTAGAATCAATACTCCCTTCTTCATAAATTCTGAAAGAGTTAAATTCTTATTAATCATCATTATATCCAAACTCATTTCTTTCTTTTGAATCGAGGATATAGTAATTTTTCTTGGATCTATCAGTCTAAGCAGGAGACAATATACCTTAATATTATTGATCATTCTTTGATTCAAAGTCCGATCCCATCTCAATTGAAAAAGCAAATAACGTTTCAGGAAGAAATCTAGTTCTGCTTTCGTGTTGCTTTTGTATTGTTTTTTATTTTTCCCTTTTTTCATGTTCGATCTTGCATAATTTTCTTCAATATCTTTTTGTTGTGAGAGAACGGATCTCCGCTCTCCTCGACTTGTCGGTTCTTTTTCTTCTTGATTTCGATGCTTTTTATTTGATGCTATCCAAAAATTTCCTTTTTCTTTTTCATTGATCTTTTTATTTTCACTTCTATTTAAATTTAAAAGAAGTAATTTGCTTGGTATAAACCAAGGTTTCATTTTATATGTCTTATAAAGTAACAAAAATTCTGGGAAGAACCAAAGTTCCAGATTGGATATGGGATGCTTTAGCATTTTTTCATTCATTCCCATCCAATCGCAAAACCCCTTGTGAGAGTTTGGTAAATTCATCTCTGGGATCTTAAGATAAAAAAAATCTTTTTTAGAAATTATTTGAAAATTTTTAGTACGAATTTGAGTATTTTGATTCCTATTGGTATCGATTATGATCCAGGCCTCAATATCGACTTTTTGTCTAAGATCAAATTTTAAAATTTTCCAATCAAAATATTTTCTATCGGCCGGTTTTTCCATATGGATCTTTCCTAGATCATTTTTAATAGGGATGTTCCTCAGAATATCAAAAAGGTTTTTTTTAGGCGTGTTATAATAAATCTCTTGGTTCGTATTTCCTTGAAAGGGAGATCCATAAAAAAAGCATTCCGTTTTCTTTTCATAATGAATAAATTTATATGATAAAAGATCATATCGATAGTATTTTAGAAAATTATCTTTTTGATTAGATAATGAATATACTTCAAATTGTTTTTGTTTTTTGGAATTAATTAATGGGTTTTTTTCATATGAATGTCGTTTGCTAAAATTTGCCTTTTTAGCTATACGATGCCGACGAAATGTATTTCGACATTTTTCTGGTATTAATCTAGACCATCTAATCTGAGATAAATGGTATTGATAATGTCCTCTTAACCAGCTTTTCCATGGATTCATTTCATAACTCGGAAGTTTGTTATCTGCTAATTTCGAATCAAGCATTCCTTGTGTTTCAAAAGAATCCTTTATTTGAGGCTTAAGGAAAAAGGGGATTCCTTGATATTGAACAACAGATCTTAACGAGTTACTAACTTGGATTTTTGCTAATTTGTAAAATACATATGCTTGTGGCACGTAGGATAAGTCATAAAAAATATGTGAATTTGCTTTAATATTACTAATATTATCAAGTGGCTTTTTTATACTCGAAATAAACGGAATTGGAGTTTTCTTTTTTTTATTAATTCTTTCTTGTTTTCTTTCATTATTGTAAATGGATTTATCAATAATTTTTTTTGTTAATTTAAGAAAAAGTTTTGTATTTATTCTGGGAATATTTATGATAGATAAAAATATATCTGTGTATATTTTTTCAATGAAAAATTTAAAAAAGGGGGATAATTTACAGATTAATCGAGCATTTCTTCTTTTTAACATTTGCTGTTTTTCGAATTTTTTAGCATTATAACTTGTAGGACTAAGATTATTTATTCTTGGAGTTACTTTTTTTTTCTCTTTTGTGATTCTTTCTATTTGATTTCGAATTGTACTTGTTCTATCAGCCAGATCCTTCATTTTTTTGTCTGTCAATGAAGAGTTTGTCCAACTCGGAGATGCAATTTGGATTTGACTAAATGATTCGTGAATTATCTGATTGTTTATTATGGAATCTTTTTCTTCTTTAATTTCGCTTGATTCATACACTCCTACTTCTCTTAATCTAAATAATAAAATTGGATTTACTTTTGAAAGTTCTTTTATTATTCTTTTTATAAAAAAAAGACTTTTGATAACCCATTTTTTTGTTTCTTTTGAAACTTTTCGAAGTAATTTTGTTTTTCCTTTGAAAACTGTTAGAACTCGAAAATACTTCTTTTTACATTTTCCAATTTTTTTTTCGAATTCCTTTAAAATGGGTTTAAAAAAGGAAGGTTTTTTTCGGGGTGAACAAAAGGGGAGTTCAGTTTCCATTCCCCAAACTGTTAAAAAACAAAAATCATCTTTTTCTTTTTTCTTTTTCATTAGATCTTTCTGAGAGGATCGTAGTTTCGATTTTTGCGAAGGTTTCAGACAGAAAGGAAATAAGATTTTTATTTGAATACCATCTGTCAACCAATTTTTTGGAAATTCGGTTTCGGATAATGGAATACCATTATAGGTGCATTTAATATGGATCTCTTTATTCCATTCTTGGAAATCCTCAGACCATTCCGGAAGTTGCAATAGGAATATACGTCCAATATTTTTGGCAATTATGAATGAAGGTAATAGAATATATTTTCTAAAAATAGATTGAGTTAGTAACATGCAACCTCTTATTCCTTGCGCAAATGGAATACGATCCCAGGCCTCTGCTACTTTTATTCGTGCTTTTTCTTTTCTTTTGTTCTTTTCTTTTTTTTCTTCTCTTTTTGTTTGTTCTTTTGTATACTCTACAATTTTGAATGCTTCCCCTTTACCCAACCCATTTTTAAAAATTAGTTTAATCAACCCGGAGATATCAAAAGAAAAGGGAGGGGATTTTTGGAGTCTCTCCAAAAAAAGGGGCGAATGCGCATTTGCTTGAAACAATTCGA